TTGAAATGGATTTTAAATTTTCTCTCATTCAATATTATTTAAAGATATGAAAGAGTCAAAACGCGAAAGCTCTTCTTTGTGGTTAAATGCCAAAAAATCAAGTCAGCTCGTTCGTCTTTATATTGTGTTGATCGTTACAGGCCTCTTGAATCTTCTAGATTACCTATCTTTTTTATTTGGTATTTGTATGTAATGGGAATGCGGATTTTTTATTGTTTTCTTTATTATTGATAGGAATTCTCTTGTTAAGACCCTACTTAACTAATCAATTGAAACCTCAGATTCATACGAGAACCACGATAATTCAGTGAAACCTTCAAAGTCCAAAGTTCACTGAGTGAGAACTGTTGGATCATCACTTATTCAATCAAAAAATAGCTATAATGACTAAAAACATAAAATACAAAGAAGCGCTTGTCCTTTGATCCAAATAAGAGTTTATTAAAAGTAGAAAAATATTTTTATTTATTAAAGTTTCTAAGATAGAACGGAAAGAAGTCCGGCTACGAGGTCTGAGTATTAAGTATGAATCATAGTTCTAATGCTTTGTGATCTATTTGATCTATTTCGTGCTCCAGATACTCGAATGAATATCCGACGAAGTAAAACCATCTTGATAAAGATGACAGACCCCACTCTCTGTACTATCCATAGGGTCAATTCTAACAAGTCACACACTCATATTCCGGAAATATACAATGCAGAAAAAGATTTCGCGGTCGAACTACCAAAGGAGAATAGGCTAAAATTTTAAGACCTACATAATTTACTTTTTTATATCTAACGAAAAGCTAGGACTTCAAGATTCTTCTCAGTCTAATTCACTGAAATTCCATCCAGTAGAACAGAAGAATTATAAATCTCCAAAATAATAGATAGGAATACCGCAAATAGAGCCATTGCAACACCCATCAAAGGGGTCGTTCCCCATCCAGGAGCTACTTTACCATATTCGGAATTCAATGGTTTCAATAACTTCCCTACAGTAGTGCTTCTTGGACCTGATCTAGAACTATCTTCAACAGTTTGTGTAGCCATAAATCTTATTTTGTATTCATTACGATCTGTTGACTTTGTATACCATTCCGTTGTAAATAAACGATCTTATCATAGATCCATTGTGGTCTTTCAATTCTATAATAATGGAAACAGCAACCCTAGTCGCCATCTTTATATCTGGGTTACTTGTAAGTTTTACTGGGTATGCTCTATATACTGCCTTTGGGCAACCCTCTCAACAACTAAGAGATCCATTCGAGGAACACGGGGACTAGTTAACGTAATCAGCCTCCAAATATTTGGAGGCTGATTACGTCAATGAAGATAATGAAAAATTATTTCATTTTTTAGTTGAAATTGTAGGTGGTTCCCGAAAAAAAATAGCGAAAAAAATTATCCCTAAAGTCGATACTAAGAGAAATGTATAAACCAATGCTTCCATAAATTTGATTGTGGTTTACAATTATAGCTTTCATACCTGTTTTTGTTTACTTGGGAGTATCCCTACGGATAAAGAAAGAGTCAAAGAAACGGCAGCGATTTAAATAAAGATTTCTACAGTACCCTACCTAATTAAATAAAATTTAAATAAAATCGCAAACAGAAACTATAAGAAAAAAAGCAATGTTGCATCAGACTGTTTGTCTTTTTGTAGTTGGATCTCCAAGTTTTTGGAATGCCCCAAATTCTACTTGAGCATCCAAATCTGGATCAATACCAGCAAAAACATCTCTGAAAAGGGTTCTAGAACCATGCCAAATGTGTCCAAAGAAGAAAAGTAGAGCAAACGAAGCATGCCCAAAAGTAAACCAACCTCTTGGACTGCTACGAAAAACACCATCGGATTTCAAAGTAGCCCGATCTAATTCAAAAATCTCACCCAATTGAGCCCGTCTAGCATATTTTTTCACAGTTGCAGGATCACTATAACTAACTCCATTGAGTTCACCACCATAAAACTCAACAGTTACACCTACTTGTTCGACACTATATTTAGACTCTGCCCTTCTAAATGGGACGTCGGCTCTAACAATTCCGTCTCCGTCTACCAAAACAACCGGAAAAGTTTCAAAAAAAGTAGGCATACGGCGTACAAAAAGTTCACGCCCTTCTTTATTTCTAAAGACGGGGTGTCCTAACCATCCAACAGCTATTCCATCCCCATTGTCCATTGAACCCGCTCGGAATAACCCCCCCTTTGCTGGATTATTACCAATATAATCATAAAAAGCTAATTTTTCAGGAATTTTAGCCCAAGCTTCTGATAAACTTTGATTTTCAGCTAGTCCAGCACTAACTCTTCGATATATTTCTTGTTGAAAGTATCCTTGATCCCATTGATAACGAGTAGGACCAAATAATTCGATGGGAGTAGTTGCAGAACCATACCACATAGTTCCAGCAACAACAAAAGCTGCAAAAAAGACAGCAGCAATACTACTGGAAAGGACGGTTTCAATATTACCCATACGTAATCCTTTGTATAGACGTTGAGGCGGACGAACACTAAGATGGAATAAGCCCGCTAATATACCCAACGTCCCTGCTGCAATATGATGAGAGGCTATTCCGCCCGGAACAAAAGGGTCAAAACCCTCCACGCCCCACGCCGGATTTACGGGTTGGACCTTTCCGGTTAGTCCATAAGGGTCGGATACCCATATTCCAGGACCAAATAATCCTGTTACATGAAATGCGCCAAAACCAAAGCAAGCCACTCCTGAAAGAAATAAATGAATTCCAAAAATCTTAGGCAAATCCAAAGAAGGTTTTCCTGTACGTTCATCACAAAAAATTTCTAGATCCCAATATACCCAATGCCAAATAGCTGCCAAGAAGCATAAGCCAGAAAACACGATATGTGCTGCCGCTACCCCTTCGTAACTCCAAAGACCCGGGTTCGTTATAGTCCCTCCTGTAATATTCCAACCGCCCCATGAGTTGGTTATTCCTAAACGAGTCATGAAAGGTATAACGAACATACCTTGTCTCCACATTGGATCAAGAACAGGGTCGGAGGGATCAAAAACAGCTAATTCATATAGAGCCATCGAACCGGCCCAACCAGCAACCAGAGCGGTATGCATTATATGAACAGAAAGCAAACGACCGGGATCATTCAATACAACAGTATGAACACGATACCAAGGCAAACCCATGGAAATACCCCTTTATCAACGAAAAATAGACACTATGTAACTTTATTGCATTGGAAAAAACTATGCTACGGACCCCCCTTTTAGGTAATTATTTCGGAGAAAGGATTAATATTTGTTCTATTCTGTTAGTAATAATGGAACAATTCGATTCATAGGAAAAAAGGGAAGCGGATCTATTCTATATCCGATAAGTACCAATACGCAATGGGGGTGAATCCTATTTTATATGAACCAAGATAGCTATTGTTGTTCATCATTCAGAAGCCCGTTCGTAAAAAATTTCCTTTATTTTTAGTCATTCTCTCTTACTTTACTTTTATTTTATATTTTATTTTAGCTTATTCAACTTATGTATTAAATATTATTAATTTAAATATGATTAATATTAATAAAGTAGGAAAAAAAGGATAATATTATTAAAAAATGAAACCCCAGTCTTACGTTTCCACATCAAAGTTAAATAGAGAACTTCATTCTCTTTTTTTTCATTTCATGCCTATTGGCGTTCCAAAAGTACCTTTTCGAAGTCCTGGAGAAGGAGATACATCTTGGGTTGACATATAGTGCGACTTGTCAGATATATTGGGCTATATGGGATTTTCCCATTTTCTCCCTCGATCGAGATATCCTCTGTTTCGCCCAAAAAGATTGATTTAATTATCAAAAATTTGTAACGCGAAGCGTAAAAACTAAAGTGGAATTAAATGCAGGGAGTATTTAGATTGATATTAGATTATCAAATTTTTTTATGGTTTACGTGATCGGACTAATAAAATGAAGTATCCAGGCTCCGTTTAGCAAAAACCCAATTGATAATTAATATATAATTTTTTTATAATTACTACTTGTTATGATATGCAAAATTATGATAAAAATTTATATTAAAAAATACAAAAAATTTAAACAGGGTGATCTAAAACTGTTGATCAAATCAAATAATATAATTCAAAATTTAGTGACTATTTGACAGAAGACATGTGAAAGAAATGAATTGAAAAAAAAAAAGAAGGAGTAGTAAAAAAAAAGACGCGGTATTTGGTTCATTTGTCCTATATGTGCAAATAAAAATCGGGCAAATTTTTACTTTTACTCGGGGTAGAGCATAAACCTAAAAAATGGAATAAAAAAGGAAGAAGCCCGTTCAGGAACAAGAAAAAACCATCGCCATTTCAACTGAATCTCGATGAAAAAAAAATATCAATGAATCAAGTTAGTCTGACAGGCTTAATCAATCGTTTTATTATAGGATTATAATATCTAATAAAAGGGGCTAAAACGTCTTTTTTATTTTACTTTTAAAAAGGGAGCAAGCCCTTCCCTTAAAAGTTAGAAAGAAAAGCCTTCTATGAAAAAAAGGGGTTGGAATAGACACATTGATTTTTTCACAATTTTTATTGAACCGTATGCATCAAAAGGTGCCTGTACGGCTCCTAAGGAATAAAATTTTATCCTAATCAACCGACTTTATCGAGAAAGATTATTTTTTTTAGGCCAAGAAGTTGATACCGAAATCTCGAATCAACTTATTAGTCTTATGATATATCTCAGTATAGAAAAGGATACCAAAGATCTTTATTTGTTTATAAACTCTCCTGGCGGATGGGTAATATCTGGAATGGCTATTTATGATACTATGCAATTTGTGCGACCCGATGTACAGACAATATGCATGGGATTGGCCGCTTCAATAGCATCCTTTATCCTAGTCGGAGGGGCAATTACCAAACGTATAGCATTCCCTCACGCTTGGCGCCAATGAGTTTTTTTTTTAGAGAAAAAATACTATGCCTTCGCCACCGGAAATATGAATTAGTTAAGTAATAATAGCATGGCACTTCGAATTCGATATGAAATTTTTGAGATAAAAAAAAAAAAATTAGATTATATATTGAAAGAGTAGTATGAGATAAGGAAGGGGTTTTTCAAACGATATCTTACCTATTCGGGCACATCTCAGCGTCACAAACTTTGTTTTCACACCGGAAGCTTACTTACAAAATTTATATAAAAAAAGACACTTTGGGATTGCTGAATCATAGACGAATCAAAAAAAATGATATATAAAGCAACGGAACCATCATAGTATTTTTTTAACTCCTACAAAAAAGAAGGATGGTAATTGGATCATTTATGGATCTGCGTATAATACAACCTATATTTTGTTTTCGTTCGCCGAAAAGAAAGGTCAAAAAAACGTAAAATCCATTGTGGAGCCGTATGCAATGCACAAAAAAAGCCTGTACGGTTTTTCAAATTTCTCTGCTTTTTTTGTTATCTCGCCTCGTTCTGCAAAATAAAAGAAGCTTTTATATTATATCATCAGGGTAATGATCCATCAACCCGCTAGTTCGTTTTATGAGGCACAAACGGGAGAATTTATCTTGGAAGCGGAAGAACTACTAAAACTTCGCGAAACCATCACAAGGGTTTATGTACAAAGAACGGGCAAACCTATATGGGTTGTATCCGAAGACATGGAAAGGGATGTTTTTATGTCAGCAACAGAAGCCCAAGCTCATGGAATTGTTGATCTTGTAGCGGTTCAATAAAAAATAGGAGCGATTTCATGCAAATCTACAATTTATAATTTTATATCTTTTTAGATTAAAGGTGTAGTTTCATATTCTCTTCAATATATTTTTTTATATTGAAGAGAATCTTGAAGAGAAGTAATTCAGAATTAGCCGGTTAGAACCAATCTAAACCAGCCCATTATTTATATGATTCCGTATGCCAACCATTAAACAACTTATTAGAAATACAAGACAGCCAATCCGAAATGTCACGAAATCCCCAGCGCTTCGGGGATGCCCTCAGCGACGAGGAACATGTACTCGGGTGTATGTGCGACTCGTTTAGATCATAGACTGAGACACAAAAAGTAAATTCTTTTTTAAATATCAAGGATCAGTACCTTTGAATAAAATATAATGTAGGAACTCGATTCATTATTTAAAAAAGCTAGATCACTCATATCTTCTATTGTGTCTGAAACTTATGGTTTACATTGGTGCAAATCCAATCAACTCCATTTTTTAGAAAACCCCCAATGATAACAAATGGTTATCCTTTAAGCGGGGGAATTTGATTTTTTTAAAGATTCCACTCTTGAAAGAAAATAACGGACTAACAGGGTAAACGACCAAATCAATTTTTAAAATGAAATACCGTTACTGTATAAAGTGGATCTCATTGTGAAAGACCTATTACTGGAATATTCATGGGGTAGAGCCAAAGAATGTGAATTGTACAAGTTACCAATAGTATTTATTAATTAAAAGAAGGAGCTCCGGTGTATAGAGAGGACCTCACCGTTTTAGAAGTAACCATATAAACGATGGAACCCACTATTTATCCATTTATATTTACTACATTTTTGTAGTTATTCTATTTTTGATATTAAGTATCAAGGCTTTTTATCCTTTCACAGCAAGGGAAAATATCTAGCAAAAAATAGTGGTGGGGAAGGTTAGAGTAGCAAAAGCCATTGGAATTTTTTTTTATACATTGGAATAATTCGTATGGTTATTAATAGACTAGTAAAGGGGAAAAGAATAACTAAAAAAAGAATTAGTTATTCATCAAAGTTTGATTTATTCAATGACTAGAATTAAACGCGGATATATAGCTCGGAGGCGCAGAACAAAACTTCGTTTATTTGCATCCAGCTTTCGAGGGGCTCATTCACGACTTACACGAACTATGACTCAACAGAGAATAAGAGCTTTAGTTTCGGCTCATCGGGATAGGGGTAAAAGAAAAAGAGATTTTCGGCGTTTATGGATCACTCGAATAAATGCCGTAATTCACGAAACGGGGGTATTCTATAGTTATAACCGATTCATACACAATCTGTACAAGAAGCAATTACTTCTTAATCGGAAAATACTTGCACAAATAGCTCTATTAAATAGGAGTTGTCTTTATACGATTTCGAATGAGATCAAAAAATAAGGGGGTTGGAGGAAACCCACTAAAATATTTGAAATAGAGTTCTAAGGAGAATGAGCTCGGGAAGGTAGAGTAGAAATTAGTATTATAAAAAACAAAACGAGGGTATATAGTCGCTAAAAAAAGATTTTTTATTTTTATTTTCGACGATTCTTTTCTTTTTTTTTTTTATGACAGACACAGACGTAACAATCAAATTTTGATTCTTGATTGTATTTTTCGAACAAAATCTTAATCTCTTTTTTAATTCCTTCAGTTTGGAATTGTTATTCAATTGAAGAATAAGTCTATTTTTTTCTGGTTCTAAGGCTAGTAGTTCTAGGGGTCGACTCGCTTCTTTCAAATTGTTTCTGATTATTAAGAAAAGGTAACAAAGATAAAATACGAGCTTGTTTTATAGCAATAGTAATTAATCGTTGTTGTTTTAAAGTCACTCTATTCACCCGTCTAGATAATATTTTTCCTTGTTCACTAATAAATCGACTAATTAAACTCATGTTTCTATAATCAATTCGATCCCCCGATTGGATCGGGGGCAAACGCCTACGAAAAGATCGCTTGGATTTAGTAAAAAGTCGCTTAGATTTATTCATAATTTTTTTATTCCTTATCTCTAAAATCCTTTTTTGATCGGATCAAAATAAAAACTATTTCTATTTATATTCTATATAGGATATAGTATAGGATAGAGTTTCTATATAGAATTAAAAATATAGGATTAGATTTATTTCTATTGATTTATTTGTTTATATTTATATATATGTAATATATATATACTATCATTATTCCTGTTCTTAAAATAACAGTTGACATACAAGCACTCTATTTCTTGATTTCCCCGTGAATTGTATGTTTATAACAATAGGGACAGAATTTTCTCAATTCCAATCGACTAGGGGTGTTATGCCGATTCTTTTGAGTAATATATCTGGAAATTCCCGCCGATTCTTTCTTAATATCATTTCGAACACAACAGGTACATTCCAAAATAATTGTTACTCGAACATCTTTACCCTTGGCCATGAAACCTCCTTTGGATTTTTGATTCACCCCAATCTTCTATTTTATTTTTAGGATCCAGAAAGAACAAGAACCAAAAAAATAGAAGCTGTTAACTAAAAAAAATTCGGAAATATTTTGTTGCAATGAATATTATTTAGTAAAAAAAGTAAAAAAAAAAATAATAATAAGCAATACAATGATTTTTTTAAAACTATATTTAAAATCTTTGTACAGTATTTTTTAAAGTATCTCGTAGGATACTATTTCCCTAGCAACACCTTTTTTTCGTTCTATTAATAAATCCTGAACCAACGTTTTTATGACCTTTCGCCCCCACCTTTTTCTAATTCATTATAAAAAAAATTATAAAAAAGGTGGGGGGGGGGGTAATTAGTCCCAGATCGTTGATTGTATCTCTAAATTTTTCACCCTTTCTGAGGTTAATAACTAGAATTAAAAAAAGGGAAATGTTAATGCATCTGGAAATAAACGATTAATCTCTATTAATAAACCTGCTAATGAAACGAACCATAGAGTACTTAGTACCGGCGCTACGGAAAGATATGTTTTTAGATCTCGCATTTGAAATCCTCCTTCTTTCTTCTTTATTGTATTACATTATATATAGTAATATATATAACTACAGATGTACATGTAGTTAAGAAGTTCTTGTATACGTAACCCCCCCATTTTCAAAATTAGAATTGAAATATTGTCTACTAGAACAATCTTATAGATTCCGTTTTCAAATGGAAACGCCTTTTATGTAAAATTTAAATTGATAGAATTTTCGTAAAAAAGGTAATTTTTTTAATTATATGTTTGTTATCTGATATGAGACAAAAAAAAAGAAATTAATTTGATATAACAATAAAAAAGAAGAAGGATGTGGAAAACAAGGCAGGAATTCTCTACAATGACACTGTAAACCAATTGAAAGGGATGTAGCGCAGCTTGGTAGCGCGTTTGTTTTGGGTACAAAATGTCACGGGTTCAAATCCTGTCATCCCTACCTATTACTGCTCTTCTGAGCAGTAACGAGGGATCTATTTTAGATCTATCTTTTTTAAATAAAATTGGACATACATATAATTCTGAAATTTATGATTATTATATAGTATATACGTACAAAATCTATTCGGGTTAAACAATGTCCTCTTTATAGTTTATAGCCTTTTCGTTTTTTAGAAAAAACAAGAAAAGCGCTCTTAGTTCAGTTCGGTAGAACGTGGGTCTCCAAAACCCAATGTCGTAGGTTCAAATCCTACAGAGCGTGATTTCATTCTTGTTTATTAGATTGTGTCAAAATTCCACTGTTCGCAAATAATTGAGCAGCAATCTGAATTAGACCTCCCGCATATGAAAGCAAGAAGGAGGTCAGTAAAAAAAAGAGATGTTAATTAATCAAAAGTCCAACTGATCACCACGCCTGTATTGTAAATAAGCCGTTACGAATAATCCAGCCAAAGTAATAGGAATTAGACCTAAGACGATTCCAAATAAAAAAACTTCAATCATTTCAATTTTCTTTTATTTTCATTTTTTAAAGGGAGAAAAGAGAGGTACTAGCTATTCCTAGCTCTTAATCTGTATTGCCGATGAATCTCAATGACCAAAATTGGGTAATTCACCTGGTAGGGAACTATCGAACATATGAAATACCACAGAACTACTTTTTATAAAAGAATCTTCATTCAATTAATTTCAAATAAGTCGTATTTTGCTTAGACCAATAAATAGAACCGAGGTTATAGTTAAAGCTGCTAGTAGAAAACCGAAATAACTAGTTATAGTAGGCATGAAGGGACTCAATAAAATATGTTTTTTTATACATATGTTTCTAAAGTACTTCCCTAAGTTTCAATTAAAAAAAATTTTTAAGAGATAGA